TCAAATTCACTCCAGTACTCTATGTAAAATTCCCTCCAAAAAGAAAATAGAGGTAAAAGATACCAAAGTGGTCTTGTATCAGACTGCCTGCCTTCTTGTAGTTGGATCCCCAAGTTTTTGGAATGCTCCAAACTCTACTTGAGCGTCTAAATCTGGGTCAATACCAGCAAAAACATCTCTGAACAAGGTTCTAGCACCATGCCAAATGTGTCCGAAGAAGAAGAGCAAAGCAAAGGAAGCATGTCCAAAAGTAAACCAACCCCTTGGACTGCTACGAAAAACACCATCGGATTTCAAAGTCGCACGATCTAATTCAAAAATTTCACCCAATTGAGCGCGTCTAGCATATTTTTTCACAGTAACAGGATCACTATAACTGACTCCATTGAGTTCGCCGCCATAGAACTCAACGGTTACACCTACTTGTTCAACACTATACTTCGATTCTGCCCTCCTAAAAGGAACATCAGCTCTAACAATACCATCGCCGTCTACCAAAACGACTGGAAATGTTTCAAAAAAAGTAGGCATACGGCGTACAAAAAGCTCACGCCCTTCTTTATCTCTAAAGATAGGGTGTCCTAACCATCCAACCGCTATTCCATCTCCGTTATCCATCGAGCCTGCCCTGAATAATCCTCCTTTTGCCGGATTATTTCCGATATAATCATAAAAAGCTAATTTTTCAGGAATTTTAGACCAGACTTCTGATAAACTTTGATTTTCTGCTAGCCCGGCGCTAACTCTTCGATATATCTCTTGCTGGAAGTAACCCTGATCCCATTGATAACGGGTGGGCCCAAATAATTCGATGGGGGTAGTTGCTGAACCATACCACATAGTTCCAGCAACAACAAAAGCTGCAAAAAAGACAGCCGCGATACTACTGGAGAGTACGGTTTCAATATTTCCCATACGCAATCCTTTGTATAGACGTTGTGGGGGTCGCACGCTAAGATGGAATAGACCCGCTAATATCCCCAACGCACCTGCTGCAATATGATGAGAAGCTATTCCTCCCGGAACAAAAGGATCAAAACCTTCCACGCCCCACGATGGATTTACAGGTTGGACTTTTCCCGTTAGTCCATAAGGATCAGACACCCATATTCCAGGGCCGTACAAGCCTGTTACATGAAATGCACCAAAACCAAAGCAAGCCACCCCGGAGAGAAATAAATGAATTCCAAAGATCTTGGGCAAATCCAAAGAAGGTTTTCCTGTACGTTCATCAGAAAATATTTCTAGATCCCAATAGACCCAATGCCAGATAGCTGCCAAAAAGCATAAGCCAGAAAACACAATATGTGCCCCAGCTACACCTTCGTAACTCCAAATCCCCGGATTTGTTACAGTCCCTCCTGTGATACTCCAACCTCCCCATGAATTGGTTATTCCTAAACGAGTCATGAAGGGTATAACGAACATACCCTGTCTCCACATTGGATCAAGCACAGGGTCAGAAGGATCAAAAACTGCTAATTCATACAGAGCCATCGAGCCCGCCCAACCGGCAACCAGAGCTGTATGCATTATATGAACGGAAATCAACCGGCCGGGATCATTCAATACAACGGTATGAACACGATACCAAGGCAAACCCATGGAAAATACCCCTTTATCAAAGAAAAATAGACACTACGTAACTTTATTGCATTGGAAAAGACTACACTACGACTATCCTATGGACCTTCCTTGTTCCGTGGATTATTTTCTAACAAGAGTTAGGTTAATATTTATTCTATTCTGTTCGTAATAATTGAAGAATTGTGTTCGTAGGAACAAAGAGAAACAGATTTATTCTATACTCGATAAGTAGCAATACGCAATGGGGGATTGATACCATTTTCTATGAGTAAACTTGTCCATCCTTATTTCTCATTAGAACGGCCTATTCGTAAAAATTTTCCTTTATTTATTTTGTCTTTCTTTCTTAATTTTTCTAATCTATGCATAAAATAAATATTATAAAGCCAATATTATTATTCTAAAGACAATAAAACCATATTGTTACGTTTCCACATCAAAGTGAAATATAGTATTTAGTTCTTTTTTCTTTCAATTTATGCCTATTGGTGTTCCAAAAGTTCCCTTCCGAAGTCCTGGAGAGGAAGATGCATCTTGGGTTGACGTATAGTGCGACTTGTCAGATATAGTGGGTCATGTGGGATTTCCCCGTTCTCTCCCCCGATCGAGATATCCTCTGTTTCGCCCAAGAAAGATAAATTGAATCATCAAATAATTGGAGCGTGAAGTGCAATTAGATGCATTGTTTGGGGGAAAACATAGTACTATATATCAATTAGATATCAATTAGAAGAATTTATGGTTGGCGTTGGTTGGAAATGAAGTATCCAGGCTCCGTTTAGAAAAACCCCAATTGGTAATATCTCTATGATTACTACGTGTATCATAAATGATTCCTGTTTGTTATTTGTAAAGTCATAACAAAAAGAAATGGTGATGGGAAGATTTGTCCTATATGTGCAAATCAAAATCGGGCGGATCTTTACCCGGAGTAGAGCATAAACCTAAAAAGATGAAAGAGACCCACTCAGGAACAAGAAAATACCATCGTGATTTGGATTGAATTTCGATGAAACAATACATCAATGAGAAGTTAATTCGATAAGTTTCTTGGCTTTTTTCTATTATAAGGAAGAAAAAAAGAAGTCAAAATCCGTCTTTATTGAAAAATCGAAGAAAAAGACCTTTCGTTAGAAGTTAGAAAAAACCTGATATGAAAAAAATAGGAAAAAAGAAAGAAGACTGGAATCTATACATTGATTCTTTTTGTTTTCGCAATTTTTTTTTGAACCGTATGCATCAAAAGGTGCACGTACGGTTCCTAAGGGATACAATTTTACCCTACTCAACCGACTTTATCGAGAAAGATTACTTTTTTTAGGCCAACAAGTTGATAGCGAGATCTCTAATCAACTTATTGGTCTTATGGTATATCTCAGTATCGAGGATGATACCAAAGATCTGTATTTGTTTATAAACTCTCCTGGCGGATGGGTAATACCTGGAGTAGCTATTTATGATACTATGCAATTTGTGCGACCGGAGGTCCATACAATATGCATGGGATTAGCTGCGTCAATGGGATCTTTTATCCTGGTTGGAGGAGCAATTACCAAACGTCTAGCATTCCCTCACGCTTGGCGCCAATGAAGTTTTTTATTTGAGAGAAAAAAGAAAACTATGCCTTCGCCATATGAATATTTAGTAATAATAGCATGGCACTTCGAGTTCGATATGCAAAATTTTTGTATTGTTTTTTTTTTCAAAAGATTCGATTATGTATCGAGAGAGTAGTATGATATAAAAGGTATTTCCGAGTTTATCTTATCTATCGGAAGTCCAATTCAGCGTCACAAACTTTTTTTGTTTTCACACTGAAGGGCTCTTAACAATATTTATGTTATAAAAAAAAGAGTACGAAAAAAAAAACAAGATTTTTCCTTTTTTGGTTGGAGCAAAAAGAAACTTTGGGATTGCTGAATCAAAGACAAAAAAAGAATCTATTTTAAAATAAAAAGCAACGGAGCCATCATAGTATTTTTGAACTCCTCCGAAAGGAAGGGTGGCAATTTGATCATTTACTTATCTGGGACTGATAGATTCTATTTTTATCTTTCTTGAATGGAAGGCTAAGGGTCAATTTAATTGTAGAGCCGTATGCAATGCACAAAAGATGATGCCCGTACGGTTGTTCAATTCTATCTTTTTACTATTATTCTTTATCTTTCTTTTCTGTTCGTTTCATCACACCGGATAGAGAACCCCTCTATCATCAGGGTAATGATCCATCAACCTGCTAGTTCTTTTTATGAGGCGCAAGCGGGAGAATTTATCCTGGAAGCGGAAGAACTGCTCAAACTACGCGAAACCCTCACAAGGGTTTATGTACAAAGAACGGGCAAACCTTTATGGGTTGTATCTGAAGACATGGAAAGAGATGTTTTTCTGTCAGCAACAGAAGCCCAAGCTTATGGAATTGTTGATCTTGTAGCAGTTGAATGAAAAAAATAGATTTTGTGCAAATCCGCGCTTTGAGATTTTATCTACGAGTTTACTATTCTATTAAATAGAAAAAATTCATAATCATCCGGTTAGGATCAATCTAAACCAGCCCATTATGCTATGTATATGATTCAACATGCCAACTATTAAACAACTTATTAGAAATACAAGACAGCCAATTCGAAATGTTACGAAATCCCCTGCGCTTCGGGGATGTCCTCAGCGTCGAGGAACATGTACTAGGGTGTATGTGCGACTCGTTTAGATCATGAGCTGACACAAAAAAAGCAAGAAAACCGCTTTGCAGTATGAATGATTAGTACCAGTAAATAGGATAGAATGGAAGAAGGAATTCCATTCACTATCTAAAAATAAGCAAATAGATCTCCCTATTGTGTATAAAGTTTATGGTTTCCATTGGTGCAAATCCAATCACCTAAATTTAAGATGAGAAGCAATTCTCCATTGGTAGCAAATGTTTATCCATTAAGCGGAAGAAATCTTATTGAAATTCAATAAATCATAAAAATGAAGTTCTCACTCGGTCAAGAACGGACTACGAGGGTCAGCTACCCAGCTAACTTTCCTAATTAAATACCGTTACTGTATAGGTGGGTCTCGTTGTGAAAGACCTGTTACTGGATAATTCAGGGGTAGAGCCAAAGAGTGTGGTGTGAACTATACAAGTTACCAATAACATTCATTAAATGAAAAGTAAAGGCTCCGGTGTATAGAGAAGACCTCACCGTTTAAGAAAAGTAACCATAGAAACGATGGAACCCACTATTTATTTATCCATTTAATCCATTTAATTTAGATTTTTTTTATTGACTATATTTTTGAAACCTAGCAAAAGAAAATTTCTTATTTCTTTCGTATTTCCTAAAAAATAAAAAATCGTGGTCGGGGAGGTTATAGTAGCCAAAGCCATTGGAATTTGTATTTTATACATTGGAAAAATCCGTTTGGTTATTAATAGACCAGGACGGGGAAAAGAATAACTGAAAGAAAAGAAATCAATTAGTTATTTGTCAAAGTTTTATTTATTCAATGACCAGAATTAAACGCGGATATATAGCTCGGAGACGCAGAACAAAAATTCGTTTATTTGCATCAAGTTTTCGAGGGGCTCATTCAAGACTTACTCGAACTATTACTCAACAGAAAATAAGAGCTTTGGTTTCGGCTCATCGGGATAGGGATAAGCAAAAGAGAAATTTTCGTCGTTTGTGGATCACTCGGATAAACGCAGTAATTCGAGAAAAGGGAGTATCTTATAGTTATAGTAAATTAATACATGATCTATACAAGAGAAAGTTGCTTCTTAATCGTAAAATACTGGCCCAAATAGCTATATCAAATAGGAATTGTCTTTATCTGATTTCCAACGAAATCAGAAAAGAAGTAGAATACGCCGGAATAATTTAAATGGAGTTCCCCGGAGAATGAACTCCGGGAAGGTGGGGTCGAAATTACTATGAGAAAATATGCTAAAGTAGTCAAAATGAATGAACACGTTCAATAAAAAAAAAAGATTTTTTCCGATTCGTTTTTTTCTTACGACACGATAATAAAATCTGGATTATCAGATTTGTCGAACAAAACACCAATCCGTGTTTGAGTTCGGATTGGAATTATGATTCAAGTGAACAAAGAATAAGCCTATTTATTTTTATTTCTGGTTCTAAGACCCGTAGTTCTAGTAGTCGACTCGGCTCTTTCAAATTGTTTCTCATTATTGAGAAAAGGTAACAAAGATAAAATACGAGCTTGTTTTATAGCAATAGTAATTAATCGTTGTTGTTTCAAGGTCAATCTATTGACTCGTCTAGATAATATTTTTCCTTGTTCACTAATAAATCGACTAATTAAACTCATGTTTCTATAATCAATTCGATCCCCCGATTCAATCGGGGGCAAACGCCTACGAAAAGATCGCTTGGATTTAAGAAAAGGTCGCTTGGATTTATCCATGGTTTGTTTGTTTAGTTTATTTCTTTATCCCGAAAATCCTATTTATTAATTGTTATGTTAACTCCCAAATAGGATTCTTTTTTTATTTAAATAAAATATGTTCTATATAATGTCATTTTTGCCCTTTCAAGGATAAGACATGCTTGGTTCGATCTATTTCTTTATTTCCCCATGAATCATATGTTTGTAACAATAGGGGCAGAATTTTCTCAATTCTAATCGATTAGGCGTATTGTGCCGGTTCTTTTGAGTAATATATCTGGAAATGCCCGTTGATACCTTCTTAACACCGTTTCGGATACAACCGGTACATTCTAAAATCACCGTGACTCGCGCATCTTTTCTCTTGGCCATGAACCTCCCTTGGGGTTTTTGATTTACTCAACTCTTCTATTTTGATTCGAAACGAAGAAAAAGAAAAAATAGAATTTACTAACTGAAAATCCAACTCTAAAAGATCAAAATTAATAAAGTAATACTAAATCAAAGTAAAGCCATAGTAAATAATTAAGTAAGACAATGATTTTGAAACGCTATTTCAACCCGAGGGGCGGAAGGATCTTGTATTCTTGCCCTAGACCCGCATTTTCCTACTCTATCCCCATGTCCTTATTATTATCATTTAATTCGAAGTTGAACCCAAGTCTCGCAAACGTTGAATCCACTTTTATTCTTTCTCTTTTGTCCCTTATTCTAAAAATAAGAAAAAAGGGAAAAAAGAGAAAAAGAGGAGGGGGAAATTAGTCACAGATATTTGATTCTATCTCTAATTTTCTTCATTCCTTCCGATGTCAATAACTAGAATGAAAAAAAGGGGAATGTCAACGCATCCGGGAAAAAACGATTAATCTCTATCAATAGACCTGCTAAAGCCCCGAACCATAGCGTACTTAGTACTGGGGCCACGGAGAGATATGTTTTTAGATCTCGCATTGAAAAGCCTCCTTTTTTATTTATTGTAATACATAAAGATAATGCGTATATGATCAGATGCATATGTAGTTAAAACCCACTTAGAGTTGTACACGGAATCCCTAATTCAAATTGAAATGTACAACGATCCATAAAATTTTCCTTTTCTTAATAACTTACTAAAATGAAACCAGAAAAAAAACTACATCCTCTCCTAGCAAGTAGTTCCAAAAAAGACTCATTTTTTGGATCATGGGTTCTGTATTTCGTATATACATAATAAGTCTTTTTCTTTTCTTATTATATGTTAAATGAGACCAAAAAGACGAAATGGGTAGAAAAAATGGTGTTTCTCGATGGAGTAAATAGGGATGTGGAAAAAAAGACAGGAATTCTCTACAATGACACTATAGAACAATTGAAGGGATGTGGCGCAGCTTGGTAGCGCGTTTGTTTTGGGTACAAAATGTCACGGGTTCAAATCCTGTCATCCCTACCTATTACTGCTCAAGGGAACAGTAACGAGGAATCAATTGAGAGCGATTCAAATTGCACGGAATCATTCATTTTTATAAAACTATATTT